ACTTGTTGTTGTTCCGGGAGCTGTTACGCTAGGTGCTAAAGCATGAGTGTTTTGTACCCATTGAGCAAAGATGGGTTGTAATTGTATAGCGGTATCTGAAAACATATCTTGGGGACGCCCTAAAGCGCTCATAGTATCATTATGAATATACAAGCCAAAACCGTGAAATCCTAGAAATATGCATGCCCAGTTCAGATGTGATATGATTGCATCACGGTGTCTAAGGACACGATCTAATAGATCGTTGTATCGAGTAGTCGGATCGTAGTCTCTTACCATAAAAACGGCTGCATGTGCAGCAGCACCGGCTATAAGAAATCCTCCGATCCACATGTGATGTGTGAACAACGAAAGTTGTGTACTATAGTCAATAGCTATGTATGGATAGGGTGGCATGGAATACATATGATGAGCTACAACAATGGTTAAAGAGCCTAACATAGCCAGGTTCAGAGATAATTGAGCATGCCATGACGTTGTTAGGATTTCATAGAGACCCTTATGACCTTTGCCTGTAAATGGACCTTTATGAGCCTCTAAAATGTCTTTCAGGCCATGACCAATGCCCCAGTTAGTCCTATACATATGACCCGCGATCAGGAAAAGAATTGCGATCGCTAAATGATGGTGTGCAATATCACTCATCCAAAGACCCCCCGTTATTGGGTCTAATCCTCCACGAAAACTCAGAAATTCCGAATATTTTGCCCAATTCAAGGTGAAAAAGGGGGTTGCTCCCTCGGAAAAACTTGGATAAAGTTGAGCCAAAAGATCCCGATTCAAGATAAATTCATGAGGAAGGGGTATCTCTTTAGGATCAACTCCAGCGTCGAGAAATTGGTTAATCGGTAAAGATACATGGATTTGGTGTCCTGCCCAAGAAAGAGACCCAAGTCCTAGTAATCCCGCTAAGTGGTGATTCAACATAGATTCTACATCTTGGAACCAAGCCAATTTTGGAGCGGCTTTGTGATAATGAAACCAACCAGCAAAAAGCATTAACAATGCAAAGACCAATGCACCAATTGCTGTACAATAGAGTTGTAATTCACTAGTGATTCCGGATGCTCGCCAAATCTGAAAAAAACCGGAGGTTATTTGTATTCCTCGGAAACCACCGCCCACATTCCCATTTAAGATTTCTTGACCTACTATTGGCCAAACTACTTGGGCACTGGGTGCAATATGAGTAGGATCGCTTAGCCATGCTTCATAATTTGAAAAACGGGCACCATGGAAGTACATGCCACTCAACCAAAGAAAGATAATGGAGAGTTGGCCGAAATGAGCGCTAAATACTTTTCGAGATATCTCCTCCAAATCACTGGTATGACTATCGAAATCGTGAGCATCAGCATGTAGGTTCCAGATCCAAGTAGTAGTATCAGGACCTTTAGCTATTGTTCTTGAGAAATGACCGGGTCTAGCCCATTCCGCGAAAGACGTTTTTATAGGATCCCTGTCTACAACAATTTTCACTTCGGGTTCCTGCGAACGAATAATCATTAGGTCCTCCTCTTTCCGGACAACACATACACAGAGACCCGCCAACAAGAGTCAAGTTTTTATTGAACCTCTGAAAGCTTAAAGATAGATATTTGATTTATGATTAGTCCCTTTCTTTCCTTTCCTATCTTCCATCTATTTTATTTAGTTTTTCACTATAGGATGATGATTATAGAATATTTTCGAATTCTTTGAAAGAAATATTTTATTATATAAATATATTATATAATATATTTAATATAATATATTTATATTTGAATTAATATTCAATATATTAATATTAGTATTAAATATTTAGAATTTTAGAGTTATAAACTAAATAGAATTTATAAAATTCGAATTCGAATTTTAATTCTATTTAGTTGATCCGGGGCAAGTGTTCGAATCTATTATGACATAAAGAATGGGTGCCCAAGGGACCTTGCTATTCTATAGCAAAAGCCCTTTCCAGGGATGACGAAAAAATTATTTTTTTGTAATCTAGCTTATTTATATTTTCTGAATTTTGAAGTACCCATATAGTTTACTTGATATCAAAAATGGAAAGAGAGTCTCAAAATAAAATCTCAATCTCTCAATCTAATAAATAGGAATAGAAATATAAATCAATAGAAATAGAAATATAGATAGAAATATCTATTGACTTTCTTTTCTTCTTTTATTTTTTAGAATTCTTAAAAATTCTTTGAATTTGAAAATTTATAAGATTAATCGAAATAACTTTATTAGTTCTATGCTATATAGTATCTCTAGCATTTATTCTTATGTAATACCGTACAAAATGTAAAAAATCGAGTTCTTTTAAAAAAGAAGGAATATAATAAAATTCTTGATTGGATCTTCTCATACGAACGCTTTATTGAATTTGCTCGCTGGATCAAAAAAAAAATAGAAAGGTCTTATTCAAAACGCCTCGTTATTTTTAACCAATTATACGCTTCAATATAATTTTCTGGAGTAAGCGCTATAGCTTGTTTCCAATACTCAGCAGCTT